ATGGCAGTTCCAAAAAAACGTACTTCTATGTCAAAAAAACGTATTCGTAGAAATATTTGGAAGAAAAAAGGATATTTAGTTGCAGTAAAAACTTTTTCTTTAGCGAAATCGGTTTCCACCGGGCATTCAAAAAGTTTTTTTGTGCGACAAACAAATAATAAAGTCTTAGAATAATCTCAATTGATATAGCCTAAAGAACCCAAAATTTTGTAAGATTAATGTTAACTAATGTATTTTTCTGTATTAAATTTCTCAATATTACTTAGAACTCACTGCTGTGATATATAGAATAAGAGTTTTTTGTATATTGGGTTCTAAGTATTATTTTTTTCCCTATCACAATTGTACTTTTCACAATAGAAAAGTACAATTGTGATAGAGATTGAAACTCTTTTGTTATATGCCTATCCCAAAACTTAATTGGTTTTGTAAATGGTATTATAAATTATAAATTATATGCGCAATAAAGAATATTAATACTTTAATTTAAATATACTAAAATTAAAATATACTAAGGTATCGAAATCATTAGAAAAATAAAAAATTATTTGTATTTAATGATGAAATTGTGATAGATATGAAATCCTAGTTATTTGATTTTGTTCATTGAAAAAAAAACTCAATCTTTTTCATTTGAATCCATGAAATCGGATAAATGAAAAACAAATCATAAAAAAATTGAGAAAAAAAGACAATTCTTAGTTTTATACCTCAACCGAGAAAAAACTATGGAGTTCCAACTGTTTGGAGAAAATTGAGTTTCTAGTACATGAAAGTTGATTGTTAAAAGACCCACGACGATACTACCTAGGTAGATATTTTATTGAAGATTCAAATATTTAAACCACAAACCAGTCTTTATTCATTGATTCTAATTAATGTTTCCTAAACTATATTGAATCCTTGAATCTCGACGATTCAACATGAATTGACTATTATTATTTCAAGTAAGCCGCCGTGGTGAAATCGGTAGACACGCTGCTCTTAGGAAGCAGTGCTAAAGCATCTCGGTTCGAGTCCGAGTGGCGGCATCTTCTAAAAGAGATACAATAGATCCTAAAATGTATTCAATTCGCGATTTCCAATTCTGTAATGGGACCCCTTTTATGATATTTGTGACTTTAGAACATATATTAACTCATATCTCTTTTTCGATCATTTCAATTGTGATTATGATTCATTTGATGACCTTATTAGTCCACAAAATTGTAGGATTACGTGATTCATCAGAAAAAGGGATGATAGCTACCTTTTTCTCTATAACAGGATTATTAATTTCTCGTTGGATTTCTTCGGGACATTTTCCATTAAGTAATTTATACGAGTCATTAATCTTCCTTTCGTGTAGTTTCTTCATTATTCATATGATTCCCAAGATACGTAACCTTAAAAACGATTTAAGCACAATAATTGCACCAAGTACCATTTTTACTCAAGGCTTTGCCATGTCGGGTCTTTCAACTGAAATGCATCAATCCACAATATTAGTACCTGCTCTACAATCTCAGTGGTTAATGATGCACGTAAGTATGATGTTATTGAGCTATGCAGCTCTTTTATGCGGATCATTATTATCAGTCGCTCTTCTAGTCATTACATTTCGAAAAAACATCAAAATTTTTTGTAAAAGCAATAATTTATTAATTAAGTCATTTTTCTTTGGTGAGATTGAATATTTGAATGAAAAAAGAAGTGTTTTTAAAAACACTTCTTTTCCTTCATTTCAAAATTATTACAAATATCAATTAACTGAGCGTTTGGATTATTGGAGTTATCGTGTCATTAGTCTAGGGTTTACCTTTTTAACCATAGGTATTCTTTGTGGAGCAGTATGGGCTAATGAGGCATGGGGATCCTATTGGAATTGGGACCCCAAGGAAACTTGGGCATTTATTACTTGGACCATATTCGCGATTTATTTACATACTAGAACAAATATAAATTGGAAAGGTACGAATTCGGCACTTGTAGCTTCTATAGGATTTATTATAATTTGGATATGCTATTTTGGGATCAATCTATTAGGAATAGGTCTACATAGTTATGGTTCATTCACATAAACATCTAATTGAATAAACTACATGAAGAATACATAAGATAAAAGCATCATCCCATATATAACGAAAGTTTGTTTTTATGAGTTTTTGAGAACCGTTTGAATCAAGGAATCATTCAAATTTAAATGGTTCTCAAAAACTCGAGATGTATCTAATTACAATTCTTATTCATTTTATTTCTTTTTTCATTATACAGTACAGCAAACGATTTTCAAAATATTAAATTCAAAGAATTATAAGACTTTCCTTCCGTTTCATTAATGAAACACTATCTATGATAATAATTGGATAAGATAGCGTGTACCTTGTCAACTGATAACGAGAGAACAAAATCGGGATAAATACCAATACTTATTACGGGTAGAAAGATACAGATTGAAAGAAATAGTTCTCGTAGTCCAGAATCCCAAAAATTAGAGTTTGGAATATTAAATAACTTGTATCCATAAAACATCTGACGTAACATAGATAATAAATAAATAGGAGTTAATATCATTCCAATTGCCATTACAAAAGTAATTAGCATTTTTGACATTAAAAGATATTTTGTACTAGTAATTAGTCCAAAAAATACTAAAAATTCCGCAACAAAACCACTCATTCCTGGCAATGCAAGAGAAGCCATCGAGAAGCTACTGAACATGGTAAATGTTTTTGGCATTGGGATAGATATCCCTCCCATTTCTTCGAGATAAACAAGACGTGTTCTATCACAACTCGTTCCCGCCAAGAAAAAAAGTGCAGCACCAATAAATCCATGAGAGAGCATTTGTAAAATAGCTCCATTGAGTCCCATGTCGGTTATAGAACCAATTCCTATAATTGTGAAACCCATGTGAGATACAGAGGAATAGGCTATTCTCTTTTTTAAATTACGTTGACCAAGAGAAGTTGAAGCTGCATAGATTATTTGCATTGTTCCTATTATCACCAACCAAGGAGAAAATATAGAATGAGCGTGGGGTAGTAATTCCATATTGATCCGAATCAATCCATATGCGCCCATTTTTAATAGGATTCCAGCTAAAAGCATACATGTACTGTAATGTGCTTCTCCATGGGTATCAGGTAACCATGTATGTAGGGGTATAATCGGCAATTTGACAGCATAAGCAATAAGGAAGCCAAAATAGAATATTATTTCCAATGCCACAGGATATGATTGATTAATTAATCTTTCAAAATCTAATGTTGGTTCATTGGAACCATATAAACCCATACCTAGAACTCCTATTAAGAAAAAAATGGAACCCCCTGCAGTGTACAAAATAAACTTTGTAGCCGAGTAGAGACGTTTCTTTCCCCCCCACATGGATAAAAGTAAGTAAACAGGAATTAATTCTAACTCCCACATGATGAAAAAAAGTAAAAAGTCTCGAGAGGAAAATAATCCTATTTGACCGCTGTACATTGCTAGCATCAGGAAATAGAACAACCGCGAATTTCGAGTAATTGGCCAAGCTGCTAAAGTTGCTAAAGTAGTGATAAATCCTGTCAGTAAAATGGGTCCTATGGAAAGCCCATCGATTCCTAGTCTCCAGTGGAAATCAAAAACATCTATCCATTTAGAATCTTCCTTCAATTGCATTAATGGATCATCCAATTGGAAATGATAACAGAATGCATAAGTCGTTAGAAGGAGTTCTAATAAGCATATACATATAGTATACCACCTAAACATCTTATTCCCTCTATGAGGGAATAAGAAAATTGAGGAACCCGCGAATATCGGTAAAACAACAAGTATTGTTAACCAAGGAAAATAACTCGTGATAAAGACAAGATACATTTTGACCAGAGAAGCCCGTCCTCAAAATAATATATTTTGTCGAGCACGGGCTTTTGTCGGTAAAGAGGAATCACAAATGATTCAAGTGGAGTTTTTTGTAACGTATCAATAAGATAGAGCCATGCTGCGAGTTGTTTCAGGCCCTAAATAAACACGGACACTCAAAAAATCTGTTGGGCAGGCAGATTCACATCTCTTACAACCTACACAGTCCTCGGTTCTTGGCGCGGAAGCTATTTGCTTGGCTTTACATCCGTCCCAAGGTATCATTTCCAATACATCTGTGGGGCAAGCTCGTACACATTGAGTACACCCTATACATGTATCATAAATTTTTACTGAATGTGACATTGGATCTATAAATTACAGTTTTGAACATAAAAGATTTTCGATCTGGTCAAATCAAATTAGTAGTAAATGAATCATATATTATATATTGTAATATTGTAGACACCAGACGAAACAGTGGTTTATTAAAAACAATCAATATATTTCTTAAATCAATCTGTTTATGAGAAAAGGTCAAGACACTTTGATTTTCGTTTCAACAATTATGATGATACGAGTTACACATGCGAATTAAAATTAATTGGCCAACAAATTGGTCATCATTATTTCAATATAAATATAAAAATGCAATTCAATAAAATGGAATTGCATTCAAATTCAATAAAAAATAGTATTTCAATTCTATTAAATATTTTTATGTGTCTTTATTTAAATTATCTATGATGATTATCACTAATTATTCAACAAATTCGATTGATTAATACGAGTTGATTTTCTGTTACGATGGATCGACGAAACAATAGCAAGTCCAATAGCTGCTTCAGCAGCTGCAATGGCTATAACAAAGATTGAGAAAATGTCTCCTTTTAATTGGCGACTATCAAATATATCAGAAAATGTTACAAGATTGATATTAACCGAATTTAGTATAAGCTCAAGACACATAAGCGCTCTAACCATGTTTCGACTTGTGATCAATCCATAGATACCGATAGAAAATAAATAAACACTCAAGAAAAGGACATGCTCAAACATCATTGACTAACTCCTTATCAATCTCGATTCATTTCAATATGAATAACAATTCAACCGATTCAATTGATTAGAATAGAACAATTACACAACAAAAGAAGATATTGACGGTAGATAGATTTAACTAAAAATTTCTATTTATTTATTTAGAATTTAGTTATAATTCTAAGAATTGGGAATCATTATAAGTTAAGTATTTTTATTGCTTATTGTCGAGCCATAGTAATTGCACCTATCAAGGAAACTAAAAGAATTATTGAAATGAGTTCAAACGGAAGATAAAAATCTGTTGATAAATGAATCCCAATTTGTTGAACGTTATTTATTAGGTCCTGTTCCATAATCTGGTTTGACCTTGCAGTCCAAATAATTCCGTACCATGACGTATCTGGGATAGTAGTAATTAGTGAAAAAAGAATAGTTGTACAAACCATCAAAGTGACCCCATCTCCAATGGTCCAAAAATAGGAATTATTGGAATATCCTGAACCATTCATGAACATTACAGCAAATATGATCAAGATATTTATGGCTCCCACATAAATAAGGAGCTGTGCGGCAGCTACAAAATAGGAGTTCGATGAAATATAGAATAAGGATATACAAACAAGAACCAATCCCAATGAAAAGGCAGAATAAATTGGATTGGTAAATAATACTACCCCCAGACCCCCTAATACAAGAATTGACCCCAGAAATACAACAAGAATATCATGTATTGGTCCAGGTAAACCCATTATGTATAAAATACAAAATAAATAACTTTAACTATTTCATGACCTTACTTTAACTTTACTAAATAAATGGTCCAGGAAAGGAAAAGGGGTTACCCTATTTTTGTTTTCTTGTATATAATAATGTATATGATACATTTATAATTGAATTGAATTTGAATATGGATTAATGTAGATATAGATAAAATTATCGGGCCAACCTTACTTTATTTATATTTATCCGAAAGAAAAAAAAGAAAAAAGTAGTTGAAATTTGCTATTTTGAAATCATCACTAAAAATATATTTTTAGTTTAAATCAAAGAGTGATTCTCAACAATCATTAGTTTTTATTTGTAGTTACTGACTACCCAAAATAAAATGGATCCTTTATATCAAAACAAAATCTTAGTAATCGGTAATTGTTCTTGAATCAAAGGGTTTATCTTTGTCTATTTTTATTTGAGTCGAATTCATAACTGTTTGAATTGTGTAATCTCCAATTATTGAGATTGGTAATCGACCCAAAGCAATTTGATTATAATTCAATTCGTGACGATCATAAGTAGAAAGTTCATATTCTTCAGTCATTGATAAACAATTTGTTGGACAATACTCGACACAGTTACCACAAAATATACAAACCCCGAAATCTATACTATAATTAAGTAATTGTTTCTTTTTAATATCTCTTTCAAATCTCCAATCAACAACGGGTAGATCTATCGGGCATACACGAACACATACTTCACAAGCAATACATTTATCAAATTCAAAGTGGATTCGACCCCGGAAACGCTCTGATGTGATCGATTTTTCATAAGGATATTGAATAGTTACAGGTAAACGATTTGTGTGGGATAAGGTAATTATGAAACTTTGACCAATGTACCTTGCAGCTCGTATTGTTTGTTGACCATAATTCATGGACCCAATTACCATAGGGAACATATTGTAGATATACATGAAAAATTTGACGTTTCTTTCTCTTGTTTGATAGAGATTATGAATCTAAAATAGTGTTATCGTATTCTCTTATTTATAATGAAACAAGTTGGGAAGAAGTTGTTAATAACAGATTACCTAGAGAAATAGGTAAAAGAAATTTCCATCCAAGATTTAATAACTGGTCCATTCTCATTCTAGGTAAAGTCCATCTTGTTGTGATAGAAATGAAGAGAAACAAATAAGCTTTAGTTAATGTAATAAGGATACCCATTGTTATTCCAAAAATGCCGGCGATTTTTTTTATTCCGAAAAGCTCAGAAATGGATATATACGGAATAGGTAAATTCCACCCACCTAAGTAAAGAACTGTTACAAATAATGAAGAAACTAATAAATTTAGGTAAGAAGCAAGATAAAATAAACCATATTTGATACCCGAATACTCGGTTTGATAACCTGCTACTAATTCCTCCTCCGCTTCTGGTAAATCAAAGGGCAATCTCTCACATTCGGCTAGAGAAGAAATTAGAAAAACAATAAATCCTATAGGCTGACGCCACAGATTCCACCCCCAAAAACCATATTTTGACTGTGCTTCAACTATATCAACTGTACTTGAACTGTTAGATAATCATAGTCGATAATAACATCACTGTTCCCATCGCTATTTCAAAACCGTACGTGAGACCTCAGCTTCATACGGCTCCTCGATGGCCACAAAAAAAATGTAAGGACGGGTTCGGTATTATCACCATCTTTGGATGGATAGAATAAAGATACATCGGAAAGTCCCAAATTAGACCAATGGAATTCTGTCTGCTAGAATAATAAAAAAAGTGCTTCCGAATTGATCTCATCCTTTACAATAAAAATTTCTCTTTGTTCGGTAATAACTTAATATTTCAATAAAATACTCCTTATATCAATCAATACAAAATAAAAAGAATTAGTCATTAGTTCATGAATCGTGATAAGAATTCGATATGTATGAATATGGATAGAGAAAAGAATAAATAGGGATCCCCTTTTTTTATTATTCATTCAATTACTGCATTCCATTTCTTTTTTCCTGTTCTTCTGTCTCAGAGGAGGATACTCAAAAATAAAATAAAGAATTAATTCGTTCTTGATAGTCATTTCTTTAACCAGTGAATAGGAGCATACTCTAGATCGGAATCGTAGGGAAGTACTACTTGATCATTTCTACCAATTTCAAGTCCTTATTATGATTCGTTTTATGAAGAAATACCTCTTTTTTGATACCTTACATTATCTCCATTACTAATCCTTTGTGTACCTTGGTGTTCCTAACCGTCCACTGACTTTTGATTGATCCCCGGTATAGTAATACATATGAGACAGTAGTAGAAACTCCATACAGTTGATCTTTTGTTTGCGCCCGCTTCAAGATATGATGACTAATCAAAAAATCTTAATCTTGGGGTAAGCAGTTTACACTGCTTATTTTTACTTCAACTTTATTCTTGTACATAGGGAATGAGATTGTTTCTTCTTACTACAAATTTGGAAGCTGTTTAGTTTCACTCATATAACTATCTGGTTTAACTCATCAACCCGAATGCTGAATAAAAAAAAATGAAAACATCTATTCAATACATTGAACCTCTTTCTTTTTTCTTTTATTTCTAGAAGAGAGGTTCAAAGTTCATATTCCAACGAATCACACGTAGAGATATTGATAACACACATAGAGTTAATGGTATTTCATAACTAATAGATTGAGCAGCAGCTCGTAGACCACCTAAAAAGGAATATTTATTATTCGATCCATATCCTGACATAAGAAGCCCAATAGGAGCAATACTAGAAATGGCGATCCATAAAAAAACACCTATACTGAGATCGGCTAAAACAAGACGATACCCAAAAGGAATTACTAAATAACTTAGTAGAATTGATATAACCGCTATAGACGGTCCCACACTAAACAAACGAATATCTCCTCGAGATGGGAGGAGGTCCTCTTTAAAAAGTAGTTTAGTCCCATCCGCTATAGCTTGAAGAATTCCCAACGGGCCAGCATATTCAGGCCCAATACGTTGTTGTATCGCTGCAGATATTTCTCTTTCTAACCACACAATTACTAGTACCCCCATTGTTATTCCCAATATAAGGGTCAAAATGGGTACAATCCATATTAGTCCATACACTTCTTTTAAAAATTCCGATGTAGAAAAAGAATTGATAGTTTGTACTTCTGTCGTATCAATTATCATTTCAACGATCAACTTCTCCCATAATGATATCTATACTACCCAATATCGTCATGATATCAGCCAATTTCATTCTTTTAACTAGCTGAGGAAGAATTTGCAAATTGATAAAACCGGGTGGACGAATTTTCCATCTCCAGGGGAAAACACTATTATCTCCTATCAAATAAATTCCCAATTCTCCTTTTGGGGCTTCCACTCTCACATAAAGTTCTTGTTTCGACAATTCTAAATTGGGTGAAGGTTTTTTACTAATAAATCTATATTCAAAATCATTCCATTCGGAATTCTTTGCTCTATCAAAGCGTCGTACTTCTAAATTTTCATAAGGTCCTCCAGGAATTCCTTCTAGAGCCTGTTGAATAATTTTTATGGATTCCTTCATTTCACCGATTCGTACTAAATAACGAGCTAATGAATCTCCTTCTTTTTGCCATTGGACTTCCCAATCGAATTCATTGTAACACTCATAATGATCAACTTTACGAAGATCCCATTGGATTCCAGAAGCTCGTAACATCGGTCCTGATAAACCCCAATTTACAGCTTCTTCTCCACCAATAATGCCCACTCCTTCAACTCGTTCCAAAAAAATGGGATTCCACGTAATAAGTTTTTGATATTCAACAACTCCTGTTAAAAAATAATCGCAGAAATCCAAACATTTATCTATCCATCCATAAGGTAGATCAGCAGCTACTCCTCCAATACGGAAATAATTATGCATCATTCGCATACCTGTGGCGGCTTCGAATAGATCATATATCAATTCCCTTTCTCTGAAAATATAGAAAAAGGGAGTCTGTGCACCGATATCCGCCATAAAAGGTCCAAGCCATAACAAATGAGAAGCTATACGGCTCAATTCCAGCATAATTACTCTGATATAGCTAGCTCTTTGAGGTACTTGAACATTTTCCAATTGTTCTGGCGCATTTACGGTTATTGCCTCTGTGAACATAGTAGCTAAATAATCCCATCGTGTTACATAAGGTAGATATTGTATAATTGTTCTATTTTCCGCTATCTTTTCCATTCCTCTGTGTAAATAGCCCAATATGGGCTCACAGTCAATAACATCTTCACCATCGAGAGTAACGATTAGTCGGAGAACACCATGCATTGATGGGTGGTGAGGCCCCATATTGACTATCATGAGATCTTTTCTTGTAACCGGTACTGTCATATCTTTTCTTCCTTAATTCATTATTCCATGAATTCCTCAAAACGAGACTCATCAAAACAAAAAATGGAATACTACTAAAAAATTCAAACGATTAAATTAACGAGTTTTTGGCTCTCGAATATCCAACTGACCAATTAATTTCTTATAACGTACTCTATTTTTCTTTGACAAATAAGCCAGCAACCGTTGACGTTTTCCTAGAATTTTTCGTAGACCCCTTTGTGATAAAAAATCTTTTTTGTGCAATTCCAAATGTGAAGTAAGTCTCCGTATCTTATTGGTGAAACTGAATACTTGAAATTCAACAGAACCCTTGTTTTCTTCTTTTTCTTCTTGTGGAATAATGGAAATGAATGAATTTTTGACCATAAAAAATTTTTCTATCCTTTTTCTTTCTTTTTCATGGATTTTTCCGATCAGGAAAAATAAAAAAAAAAAAGAATTATGCCGGTTATTTTAATCTAGTACACACATCTAGTACACACAAAAATTTGGATTTATTCATATACTACTTCTTTATTTTATCCAAATCAAATTGAAAATTTGATTTGGATAGAAAGGGATAATATGTTTCCACATTAACGAAAGAAAAGAATTTATTTCTATCTAAAAGGATTCCCCTAATTTATTTATTCCTATATCCAATTGAATGGATACACCATTCAATCTGTATCATTTACCAAAATATAACATAGCATATGCATACATCTTTCGGCTTTCATATACCGAAAATGTCACGGAATATAGATATATATATATATGATATAGGAAATATACTATTAAATTAAATAATTCTAAATCGTGGATACATATGTATCCTTGACATACTGAAACGACTGCCATTATTGGTATCAAACCAATAGCGATTCATACAAGCTAAATCTTCTAATCGGTAATTGGGCCAAAGAACAAATTTGCATTTAATGAATTTATTTGTATCCGTATTAAGATGCTTGTCCTCATCCAAAAATTTTCCAGAGTTTCTTATGTTGTTTTCATTGCAAAATAATGGATTTCTATTTCTATCCGTAACATTCCAATTATGGGAATTGAAACAAATTAACATTCTCAATTCTCTGCGACGTCTAGGAGATAGAATATTTTCGGGAACAAGGAAATCATAATAATTTGTGTCCCCATTCACAAGCATATTCCCATATCGTACAATGGGTTTATCCAAATTCCTCTTATCAATATAACTTTTTTTTATGCATTTTCTATTAGTTTGGTGTTTATTGTTCTCGACCAATGAAATACTTATAGTTTGATATATAATCAATTTTCCATCCCTTTTTATAGATAGACGAATTGGTTCGATAATTAATATTCCTTTTTTTATCAATTCTGTAAGAGCTAGATCTTTCTGAATTAGCATTACATCCAGATGCATCTCTCCTCTTTGAATCGAGGATATAGCAATTTCTTTTGGATTTATCAGTCTAAGTAAGAGACAATATACCTTGATATTATTGATCATTCTTTGGTTCAAGGAGTCATCCCATCTTAATTGAAAAAGGAAATATTTTTTCAGGAAGAAATCTAGTTCTGCTTTCTTGTTTTTCTTGGATTGTTTTTTCTTCTTACCTTTTTTAATGGTAATGTCTGATCTCGCATAATTCTCTTCAATATCTTTTTTTTTGTTTTCTTTTCGTAGATCTGATACAAGATTTACTTGGTCCTGTTGCTCATTTTTTTGTTGGTTGGAATTTTCTAATTTAAGATATTTTTTTTGATGAGATATCATCTGAAGATTATTTTTTCTATTTATATTGATGTTTTTATTTTGACTTTTATTTTTATAAAAATAAAAGTCAAAAAGAAGTAATTTGATTGGTATAATCCATGGTTTAATCTTATATGCATCAAAAAGTAAGACAAATTCTGGGAAGAACCAAGATTCTAGATTTGATATGGTATGGTAAACTCTTTCTTGATTCATTCCCATCCAATTAAAAAAAATACTTTTTTGATTGGATGGGTTGATTTCTTGATGAATCATAAGAGAAAAAATATCTTTTTTTTTCAATTTGTTGTTGATTTTTTTTTCAGTCTTAGTATTTTTATCAATTTTGGTACCGATATGTGTATTGGTCCAGGTCTCAATATTGATATTTTTTCTAAAACAAAAGTGGAGAATTCTACAATCAAAATATTTTCTATCTAGATTTTTATGCGTATCAATAATATATCCTTCTTCTAGATAATCACTAATAGCTGTACTTACCAATACATAAAATGATTCGGATTTTGGTTTATTGAAATTATATGGAATTTTGTGAACCCCGTTTACTTGTAATCTTGACCCATAAATATCAAAATCCTCCTTATCCCCATAGTTCATATATTTATGTGATAAAAGATCATATCTGTAGTGTTTTTTCCATTTTTCTTTTTGATTTGTCAATGAATCCGTTGCATAGTAATTTTGTTTCACGTAATGAATTAATTGGTCTTTTTCTTTTTTATATGAATCCGCTTTAATTGAGTCCTTATTTTGAATCCTATAACGTTGATTGATTCTATTTCGCCATTTTTGCGGTACTAACCGCGACCATTTGGTTTTAGATAAATTGTATTGATAATGCCCCTTTAACCAGTTTTTCCATTCAATCATTCCAGACTTATGAATTTTCTTATGTCTTGAATTGTAATCAAATATTCCTCGTGTCATACAATAATCCTTGATTTTATCCTTAATAAAAGGATAAGTCCCCTGATATTGAAGTAGAGATTTCAATTGATACTTGTTAAGTAATTGGGTTTGTGATAATTTGTAAAATACATATGCTTGGGACAAGGAGGATAAGTCATAATACATTTTTGTACTATTACTAATATTAGTATTCGAAAAGGACTTTTTTATAGTGGAAAAAAAGTTCATTGTATTTTGATCTCTTTCATCAATTCCTTCCTGATTTGTTTGATCGTTGTAAACGGATTTATTGATTATTTTTTTTGTTGATTCAAAGAAAAGTTGGAAATAGATCCTGTGAATGGTAATCATACATAGCAAGATATCTATATATATATTTTCAATCAGAGATTTCATAAAATAATGTGATTTACGTATTAATCGTATATTTATTCTTTGGAATATCTGCCAAATATGTTTCTGTGATTTTGATCTTTTATCAGCACAAGTTAGAATTATTTTTTTCTTGTCTTTTGTGATTCGTTCTATTTGATTCCTGATTGTGATTGTTCTATCAGAAAGATCTTTCATCTTTTTTTCTATGAGTGAATAATTTGTCCAATTCATGGATTGGATTTGAATGGTTGATTTGTGAATAATCTTATTATTTATTTCGGAATCTTTTCCATTTTCAGTCGTTTCATATACTTTCACCTTGCTCAATTCAAATAAGAATATTGGGTTTACTTTTTGAATTTCCTTCATTATTCGTTTTAGAACTAGAAGTATTTTAATGATCCATCTTGTTTTTTCTTTTGAAACTTTTAGAAGTAGAAAGAAATCCTTTTTAACTTTTCTAACTTTTTTTTGGAGTTCTTTATAAATGGGTTCAAAAAAGGAAGGTCGTTTTCGGGGATTCCCAAAAGGGAATTCCGCTTCCATTCCCCAAACCGTTAAAAAACAAAAATTGTCTTTTTTTCCTTTTTTTTTTATTTGATCCCTAGGATGAGATCGTATTTTAGATCTTCGCCAAGGTTTCAAACAGAAAGGAAATAGAATCTTTATCTGAATACCGTCTGTTAACCAATCTTTGGGAAATTCTGTTTCTGATAATTGAACACCATTATAAGTGCATTTAACATGCATTTCTCTATTCCACTCCTTCAAATCCTCATACCATTCGGGGAATTGGAATAATAACATACGGCCAATATTTTTAGCAATTATCAATGAAGGCAATACAATGTATTTTCTAAGAAAAGATTGGGTTACTAACATCAAACCTCTTATTGCTTGAGCAAATATAATGCTATCCCAAGTTTCTGATATTACTATACGTTCATTTTTATCTTTTTTTTCTTCGTTTTTTTTCTCTTTTTCCCTTGTCTCTTCCTCCTCAAAATCAAAATGTGAAATTTCCAATTCTGGTTCTGGTTCTGGTTCTGGTTCTGGTTCTCTCCCCAATTCTGGTTCTCTCCCCACCAAATTCCTAAAAATGAGATTCATCATTTCAGAGATATAAAAAGAAGAAAAAAAAAATGTTTTGTCTATTCGATCCAAAAAAAGCGGAGAATGCACATTTGCTTGAAACATTTCCCAAATAACCGTTTTACGTCTTTGAGCACGCATGGATCCTTTGATTATATCCCGACGAAAATCCGATTGTTGCGAGTAACGTATCAAAGCCACCTCTTCTGCTTGATCACTATTATTAGTATTATTTGTAGTTGTAATAGGGTTGGTATTCTGATTGTTATCAGTATAAATTACTACGCGTTTGGCTTTTCTTGAACGAATTTCATGATCTTCCTTAGATTCTTCCTCATTTTCTTCCTCCTGTTCTTCCAAATCATCAGTTAATTTGTATGACCACCGAGGAACCCTTTTATGGATTTCTTCTATTCCAATAGATTTATTTCTAATTATTGTTTGATCGTTTGGATCAGTTGTAATTACATCGAATACCCATTTTAAAGCTTTTGTTTGATTTTCAAAATCAATTCTTGTTTGCTCTCTCAATAAAGAATATTTTTTAAAATGCAAAATGGGTGCAGGCTCAAAAGGAAATTCTTTGATTGAGGTTAAGGAATTACCAATATAATTCAGTAATGATTCCCTATCAGGCGGATTCTTTTGATGTTCAAATTTTCTGGAATAATTAGAATTATTAGGAAGTAGCCCATAAATCTTATTTATCCAATTGATTTCTATGGAATCCTCCGTATCTGTAGAAGTGATTAAATCATTCATGATCATATGTGAATAGAATTTTTTTATTGTTCCACGATATGGTCCCCTCAAAAAGGGGTCATACGTTTTGGGCAAGTATTTTTGTTCGTTTTCATCATTGCATAATCTGGTCCTTTTTTCGAGCATATCTAGAGCAAGAAATCCCTTTTCT